AAACAGTTCCTGTAGGTTGAGCACCCCTTTCAAGGAAATAGAGAATAGCAGGAACATTTAAAGAAGTTTTATTGTTTATCGGATCATAAAACCCCACTTTTCGAAGATCTCTTCCTTCTCTTTGGGCACGAACATCAATTGCAACGATTCGATAGACGGCTCATTGGGATAGATTAGATGAACAATACCCCCCCTAGAAACGTATAGGAAGTTTTCTCCTCGTACGGCTCGAGAAAAATGATTCGAAATTATGCTTAGACATATATGGAAATCAAATGGCAAATACGTCCGAAAAACGAAATTCAAAATCAAACTAGAAATGAAGTCCTTTTTTGTTTTGATTTCCTGAAAAAAAATCTTTTTTACTCATAACTCAAGTGGAATAACTCTTATATAGCTCAAATTAAAACTTTTTGGCATTTAATTGATTTAATTTATTGAGTAGTCTCTAACCCCCTTTTTTTTTTTTTTGTCTCATTCAAAATCGATTTGAATTGATCCAGTTGGTGAGACAATGGAAAGGGTATTTTCTTGTTCCGGAATCTTTTATCTTTGCTGTGAATCATTGGGTTTAGACATTACTTCGTTGATCTTTAATTTTTTCAAAATGGCAGCAACATACCTTTTTTCATTGATTTATTTATATCTAAGAATCAGACAAACGGTTGATTCCCGCACGATATACTTTTTATCGAAAATTTTTTATCAATTCCAATAAATTTTACTTTTTTTATTTGAATGGATATAAAACTTGTTCCAATTTGATCCTTTTGATTTATTTGTCAAAAATAAACTTACGAAGCTGTTTCAACTTATTAATTGATACTAACCCTAGATTCTTGCCCTTATGAAATGAATCAATAATTTCTACTCGAGCTCCATCTTGGCCTATTGAAATTCCAACCCCACAAATTGGGGTTCTAGTAGAACAGAACAAAGGATGTCGAGCCAAAAGCACTTTTTTATTTTATATAAAATGGTGGATATAAGAATCCACAAAAGATCATGTCCTTCAAGTCGCACGTTGCTTTCTACCACATCGTTTCAAACGAAGTTTTACCATAACATTCCTCGAATTTGGAATCAGTATGCAATTGATTCAATTATGGAATCATGAATAGTCATTGGTTTAGTCAGTAAATAGATATCAAAATCTATATTCTACTATAAGAGAATTATATATTTTTTTATATTAAAAAATATTTTAATAGTCGATTCATTACTTAATATATTATCTATATATTCTATTTGTAGATTGTATTCTATTTTTAATGGAATTAGATTAATATTGAAATTTCATAATTATTTTTAATTTATTTCTTTTAATTTCTAAAAAATAGAATTATAACTAAAATAGAAAGTGCCAAAATTTTTTTTTTCATAAAAATGGAAAGACCATTGTCACTTCGATAGAAAAATTAATACATAAAAATATTTCTTCGTTTTATAGGTTATGTATTTTTTTCTTGGCTGGGGTTTGGTGATTTTTTTAGGTAATCTTTGGAGAAAGTAAGTTGAATAAAATGAATAAATCACCCTGTTTTAATTTTAATCATTATATGAAATATACCTAAAAGTTAAGTTCAAAAAGTTAAAAATCAATTTTTTACATATGTAATTTTTTTTTTTTTCGTATTTTTATTATTAATGCATCATTGAAAAGTAAATAAAAAAGTAAGCAGACATAAGATTTTCAAAAAAAAAAGCAATCTTTGATTGTGATAAAATCACATATGCTCTGGGACGGAAGGATTCGAACCTCCGAATACCGGGACCAAAACCCGTTGCCTTACCACTTGGCCACGCCCCACTTCTATTCGATACTAATAAACACTAATATTTTTATTGATTGTTCGTCAATTCCCGTCCAAATATCTGTGTCGAATCCGGTTTTTTTATTAGGATTTGGACACATTTAGATATAAAATGAAACTGAATTTATTGATCATTACATCGAATTCAATTAAGATATTGTATGAAAGTATGATTTCTTCAATTCTTCCATTAGAATTGAAGGTTTTTTGATTGAGTAAGTTAAAAAAAAAAGAAGGATTTTTTTCTCTACTTTGCTTTATTCATTTTTTTTCCTTATCTTATATAAATAACTCAATCAAAATGCAATTATCTCCAAGAAAAAAATGTCTGTTATGCTTAATATCTTTAGTTTGATCTGTATCTGTCTTAATTATGCCCTTTCTTCGAGTAGTTTTTTCGTTGCCAAATTGCCTGAAGCCTACGCTTTTTTGAGTCCAATCGTTGATTTTATGCCAGTTATACCATTGCTCTTTTTTCTTTTAGCCTTTGTTTGGCAAGCTGCGGTAAGTTTTCGATAATATTTGAATCTTGTCCTAGAAAAACGAATTCTTTATTAAAGACAAAAAAGAAAAGACTACTAATTTATAAAATCAGATAAGTCTTACAGTATGAACTCTCGATTCAAACATCAAAATTCTTGGATAGGCACGATAAATCCGTATCACCTCAGGTTCTAATTCGAGCT